ATTGTTATGGATTAAATTATAAGAAACTTTTGAAATCACAAATTCATATTTGTGAACAATGTGGATATCATTTGAAAATGAGTAGTTCAGAAAGAATCGAAGTTTTGATCGACCCCGGTACTTGGGATCCTATGGATGAAGACATGGTCTCCGGGGATCCCATTGGATTTCATTCGGAGGAGGAGACTTATAAAGATCGTATTGATTTTTATCAAAGAAACATAGGATTAACCGAGGCTGTTCAAACAGGCGTAGGTCAACTAAATGGTATTCCCGTAGCAATTGGGGTTATGGATTTTAAATTTATGGGGGGTAGTATGGGCTCCGTAGTCGGGGAGAAAATAACCCGTTTGATTGAGTACGCTACCAATCAATTTATACCTCTTATTATAGTGTGCGCTTCGGGGGGGGCGCGCATGCAAGAAGGAAGTTTGAGCTTGATGCAAATGGCTAAAATATCGTCTGCCTTATATGATTACCAATCAAATAAAAAGTTATTGTATGTATCAATCCTTACATCTCCGACTACCGGCGGGGTAACAGCTAGTTTTGGTATGTTGGGAGATATTATTATTGCAGAACCAAATTCCTACATTGCATTTGCGGGTAAAAGAGTAATTGAACAAACATTGAATAAAACGATACCCGAAGGTTCACAAGCTTCTGAATATTTATTCCAGAAGGGCTTATTTGACCTAATCGTACCACGTAATCTTTTAAAAAGTGTTCTGAGTGAGTTATTTAAGCTCCACGCCTTCTTTCCCTTGAATTCCAATTCAATGCACTAGGTTCAATTATTTGTAGCAAACAAGTAGTTTGCTTATCGGAATCAAAGTAACTAAGAATGAAGTTTTCTTTGGTGACCTAAGATCTAATTGTAAAAAGAATAAAAAGTGGTGGATAACTCTTTTTTTTACCTGGATTCCCGATTACTAATTAAGAAGTCTCTATCAACAAGATAAAAACACGAGTTCTTCCTTTCGTGAAATTAGGCAAATAAAACGAATTTTGTCTTAGGTATAGAATCAAATTCCAATATAGAAAAAAATAGATGTATGGTTTTGTATCTTTCTTCATCCCCCGAAAATCCTATTTTCACTAAAAATCCCGGTTGTGCCGCATTCTAATGAATCTTTCAATAATTTGTAAGAAACTCTTATTAATATTAAATTCGAAGACAATAACAAAACACAAAGAAATGAAGAAAAATAATCAAATGGATTATCATATGTATCTTTCATGTAGATAGACGAATAAGTCCATTTTTTGCGTTCTACATTCCTTGGACTTATTCTATATACTCAATTAGATACTTATATCTGTAATAAGAATTTTCAAATTGAATGAATTCATAATAACTACGAATTCATACTAATTACAATTATTAATTATAATTAGTATAAATAATAAATATGATATTAAAAACAATAAGAACAGGTACAAATAGTAAATCGAGGTACCCATTTTATGACAACTTTCCAATTTCCCTCTATTTTTGTGCCTTTAGTAGGCCTAGTATTTCCGGCAATTGCAATGGCTTCTTTATTTCTTCATGTTCAAAAAAACAAGATTGTTTAGATCTGAGGGGACCCAATCTCATCCGTTTTTTTGAAACTTAGACTTGTAGCATAACCCATATATTTATTTCGGGAAATAAGGTAGAACATGTGATTTCTGACGAACATAAAGGAAAAAGCTCTTATGCCTGCAGAAAATGATCTATGGGTAACTGAATTCCAGCCAGTTTGAAATAGATCAGGACTGCTGGATACCCAAAATGTAAAGTTGGCGGATCTATATGTATATCTGTATATTGGGATCATAGGAAGGGTGTGTTATTATTTTAGATCTAACCAATTTGAGGAATTACTCCTAAAGGTTCCCATCAAACTAGTGCTAGTTCACATTAAACTAGTGCTAGTTGATGAAAGTTCATTCGGAAACAAAAAAAGTCAAGTCAAAACCATTTAGGGTATTCTCTCAATTCCAATAAAATGCAATCGGATCAAATATGAGTTGGCGATCAGAACATATATGGATAGAACTTATAACAGGGTCTCGAAAACTAAGTAATTTTTGCTGGGCGTTTATCGTTTTTTTAGGTTCATTAGGATTCTTATTGGTTGGAACTTCCAGTTATCTTGGTAGAAATTTGATATCTTTTGTTCCGTCTCAGCAAATCCTTTTTTTTCCACAAGGGATCGTGATGTCTTTCTACGGGATCGCAGGTCTCTTTATTAGTTCCTACTTGGGGTGCACAATTTCCTGGAATGTAGGTAGTGGTTATGATCAATTCGATAGAAAGGAAGGAATGGTGTGTATTTTTCGGTGGGGATTTCCTGGAAAAAATCGTCGCATATTCCTCCGATTCCGTATAAAAGATATTCAATCCGTTAGAATAGAAGTTAAAGAGGGTATTTATGCTCGCCGTATCCTTTATATGGACATCAGAGGCCGGGGGGCTATTCCGTTGACCCGTACTGATGAGAATTTGACTCCACGAGAAATTGAACAAAAAGCCGCGGAATTGGCCTATTTCTTGCGCGTACCAATTGAAGTCTTTTGAGAGAGGGATTGGGCTGAAGAACGAATGCTTTCTCCGCAGGAGGGAAAAATACAAGAATCATGTTTTTTTCTATAACTAAGTGATACTTTAGATGCAGATAAATCATATCTTGTAAATTCTTTTTGTCAATCGATTTTTTGATCATCACAATATCTTTCTCTCAATTATTCTATTCTTGACTATGGAAACTCCTTGGAATTTTTTTGAAATATTGGATATTTTGATAGAACAAGAGTTCTTTACGTCTCCCAATCTCAACAATATTCATTCCTTAAAGGACTTCTTTTGTTCATTGATCGAAAGGAGACACGTGTTTTGTTTGGAATTTGATGAATTGAGATATCTGGAAACACAATTTTGTATTATTTCTTCAGTCGAATTCCAAGTGGAGTCTTAGTCTATTTCTGTATTCTTTCTAGATTCAAACAAAATCACAAAGAAAATAGATTCATAGGTTTGATACCTTGTCTAGAACTCATGTTTGGTTTGAAGGAAATATTGGATCACATAGAGTCGACAAATGAAGTGGGTTAATTCAAAATTCACAGGTTAAAAATGGCAAAAAAGAAAGCATTCACTCCTCTTTTGTATCTTGCATCTATAGTATTTCTGCCCTGGTGGATTTCTCTCTCATTTACTAAAAGTATGGAATCTTGGGTTACTAGTTGGTCGAATACGGGTCAATCCGAAAATTTTTTGAATGATATGCAAGAAAAAACTTTTCTAGAAAAGTTCATAGAATTAGAGGAAATCCTCTTCTTGGAAGAAATGATCAAGGAATACTCGGAGACACATCTACAAAAGCTTCCTATAGAAATCCACAAAGAAACGATCCAATTAATCAAGATACACAATGAGGATCGTATTCATACGATTTTGCACTTCTCAACAAATCTAATCTGTTTTGTTATTCTAACCGGTTATTCTATTTTAGGTAATCAAGAACTTGTTATTCTTAACTCTTGGACTCAAGAATTCCTATATAACTTAAGTGATACAGTCAAAGCTTTTTTGATTCTTTTATTAACCGATTTATGTATCGGATTTCATTCACCCCATGGTTGGGAACTAATGATTGGTTCTGTCTACAAAGATTTTGGATTTGGTCATAATGATCAAATTATATCTGGTCTTGTTTCCACTTTTCCAGTTATTCTCGATACTATTTTTAAATATTGGATTTTTCATTATTTAAATCGTGTATCTCCGTCACTTGTAGTTATTTATCATTCAATGAATGATTGATAAAAGATCCGCCGATATTAATCCAATTAGAATGTTTCTTACTTTGTAGTTCTACAGAAGTATTAAAAACAGGCGATTTTCATACTATTTTCATAGTATACTTATACTATAGTATTCTAGTAAAATGATTCCAATAAATAGCAGAATCGTGGACAGGGAACTATACTAGAGACCTGCCAAATTTATTGTAGAAATTTTCGGATCAATGATTAGACCATGCAAACTAGAAAGACTTTTTCTTGGATAAAGGAACATATTACTCGATCTATTTCCGTATCACTCATGATATATATCATAACTCGGACATCCATTTCAAGTGCATATCCCATTTTTGCGCAGCAGGGTTATGAAAATCCACGAGAAGCGACTGGGCGTATTGTCTGTGCCAACTGCCATTTAGCTAATAAGCCCGTGGATATTGAGGTTCCGCAGGCGGTACTCCCCGATACTGTATTTGAAGCAGTTGTTCGAATTCCTTATGATAAGCAAGTGAAACAAGTTCTTGCTAATGGTAAGAAAGGGGGTTTGAATGTGGGGGCTGTTCTTATTTTACCGGAGGGGTTTGAATTAGCTCCTCCCGATCGTATTTCTCCCGAGATGAAAGAAAAGATAGGCAATTTGTCTTTTCAGAGCTATCGCCCTAATAAACAAAATATTCTTGTGATAGGGCCTGTCCCCGGTCAGAAATATAGTGAAATCACCTTTCCTATTCTTTCCCCCGACCCCGCTACTAAGAAAGATGTTCACTTCTTAAAATATCCTATATACGTAGGGGGGAATAGGGGAAGGGGACAGATTTATCCCGACGGAAGCAAGAGTAACAATACAGTTTATAATGCTACAGGGTCGGGCATAGTAAGTAAAATCATACGAAAAGAAAAAGGGAGGTATGAAATAACCATAACAGATCCATCGGATGGACGTGAAGTGGTTGATATTATCCCTCCGGGACCAGAAGTTCTTGTTTCAGAGGGTGAATCCATAAAATTGGATCAACCATTAACGAGTAATCCTAATGTGGGTGGATTTGGTCAGGGAGATGCAGAAATAGTACTTCAAGATCCATTACGTGTCCAAGGTCTTTTGGTCTTCTTGGCATCTGTTATTTTGGCCCAAATCTTTTTGGTTCTTAAAAAGAAACAGTTCGAGAAGGTTCAATTGGCCGAAATGAATTTCTAGACTCGCGGAT